AAGCCAAAGGGTCAACGGGTCAGGTTTTACTACAACTACTTGAAATGCGTTTGGATAACATCCTTTTTCGATTGGGTATGGCTTCGACCATCCCCGGAGCCAGGCAATTAGTTAACCATAGACATATTTTAGTTAATGGTCGTATAGTGGATATACCAAGTTATCGTTGCAAACCCCGAGATATTATTACTGCGAAGGATAACCAAAGATCAAAAGGTCTGATTCAAAATTATATTGCTTCATCCGCCCATGAGGAATTGCCAAAACATTTGACTATTGACTCATTCCAATATAAAGGATTAGTAAATCAAATAATAGATAGTAAATGGATCGGTTTGAAAATAAATGAGTTGTTAGTCGTAGAATATTATTCTCGTCAGACTTGAACCTAACAAAATTAAGAAAGAAAGGTTCATAGAATTTTGTCCCCTTTTCGCCGAACTAAATAGATCTAAGGGTCTTAATCCATCCGCATTTTTTCACCTATCCCAAATGGATCAACAGTAGGATTTTTTTTTTTCTTTTTTGCTCTTTCCTATTTTATAACCACAGTAATTAGGAATAGAGAATTTCTATCAAATAAGGGTCTTATTGCTGGAATAATGGTTTCAATTGTTATTTGATTTGATACATTGTGGTCGATAACGTTGGTGAATTAACAGAAACGGAAAGAGAGGGATTCGAACCCTCGGTAAACAAAAGCCTACATAGCAGTTCCAATGCTACGCCTTGAACCACTCGGCCATCTCTCCTACATAATCTTATTATTGACCAGAAACTGAGTGAATAGCGAGTTATTCATATTACTGCAGTACAGGTACGACCGATCACTAATTCCATAGGAAGAATTCCTTTCCCATTTAATATTTCTCAACAAAAACTTCTCTCATTCATCAGCTACCCCACGGATCTATTCCAAATTTTGGAATCGTCCCATGCCATGGATTTTTATATTTCGATTGTATGGCGTGGTGTATACACGTTATGCAAACAGAAGGTATGGTTACTCTACTCTATTTTTTCATGGAATGATTATTCCATTCTTTTTTCTCTTTGGATCATAACCAAATCAAAACTTCTCGAGTTATCAGAATCCGTAGTAAAATAAAGTCCTTGGTTATTTAACTTAGATGAAATAGTAATAGTTTCGCTCATTGGTATACTACAAAAATGGGAATGAAATCAATCTGATTCCAATATCTCATATCTTTCCCAAACAAAAGGGGACAATTTAAGCGGAAAGCCCATATCTATTTATTAGAAAAAAATTAGTCTGTTTTTATGTTATTTCGTACTGTATAATTCCTTTGCTTTGTTTGTGGGATCATTTTCCCCGAGGGGTAATGAAAAGAATTCTAGAATGGATTGCTAATTATGCCTAGATCTCGTATAAATGGAAATTTTATTGATAAGACCTCTTCAATTGTAGCCAATATCTTATTACGAATAATTCCGACAACTTCAGGAGAAAAAAAGGCATTTACCTATTACAGAGATGGTGTGATTTGATTCTTTTTTCTTGTTTTTTTTTAGCCCTCACCTCAGTCTTACGAGAAAGAGACGCGGTTCGGTATAGAAAGAACGAAATTCTTCAAATAAACCTACGCTCGGTGAAGGTGAAGTTTGGAGATAGAACAATTCCTTCTATCGTGTATCCTCGATTGATGCAGCCTCAGATGTTTCAATTGTTGATTTGAGTATTGAGCGAAAGGTTACACCTATGGGTTCCGTATTGCGGGTCAATCCTACACTACATTAGTACCAATAGGCGGCATAAGGGAAAAAGCACTACACCTAGGAATCAACAACACAAAAACTTTGTTATAAATTCCCCTTTTCCTTATCGGTATCGGGACTAACAAGAATGGTTGGGACAACAAACATCCATCTCGTTTGTACTTTGGATACCCATATAACCATCAAAGATCGTTGAAGTGACTAATTCCTGGAAATAGAAGGCGTTGAGAACAAAGAAATTGTTGGAGTTACCATTTATATCTAACACTAATATGATTGGTGTTAAGAAAAAACCTCTTGCGGGAAGGCTGGCTAGAGATCTCTTGTAAAAATACTAGTTCCTTTCAGTTCATAATGAGATGAGAATAGTTCAATTTTTATTCTATGGATTATTCCCCTTAGTACTATGCGCAGAAGGGAGGAGCCGTATGAGATGAAAATCTCATGTACGGTTCTGGAACGGAGATTTTTTGAATAGAATGAACGACCGTAACGGATGTTGGCTCAATCCGAAGGAAATTATGCGGAAGCTTTACAGAATTATTATGAAGCTACGCGACCAGAAATTGATCCCTATGATCGAAGTTATATACTCTATAACATAGGCCTTATACACACAAGCAATGGAGAACATACAAAGGCTTTGGAATATTATTTCCGGGCACTAGAACGAAACCCATTCTTACCACAAGCTTTTAATAATATGGCCGTGATCTGTCATTACGTGCGACTATCTCCACTATAGAAATAAGGAAAAAAAGCA